TTACATTCAAAAAAAGTTGAAGATCTAGTTACGATTAGAAATAAACTTTTGGATCTTCATCCATGGAGCCTTTTTGAAGGGTTGATCTAACTAAAAAAAATTATGTTTCGCGATTTCATAATCTCATTTTTCAATTTCTAATTGACTTTTTGGATTGGATATAAATCACGAGAATCTATCTTCTTCTCCAAATGGCGCATTGAGAGGTAAAGGATTAAACCTTTTCTAAGAAATAAAGTTTTTGATCGGAATCTCGGTTAAACTTAAAGGATCCCTTAACTATTTCAGCTATTAATAGAACGAATCACACTTTTACCACTAAACTATACCCGCTATAATATATATAATGTATATAAATACATCATTTGTCGAATAGGGGGAGGGGGGTTGGTTGTATTTTCTCTTCCTTTTCGGAGCGATTCCTCCTTACTTCATTTATTCTCATACACTCCCCAGATCTTATGAATTGAGTTAATTTCATTAGATCTAATAAAGATAGTATTCGCTTTGTTTGTGGATTTCATTTCAAACAAACGAAGTTTTTCCGTGAGGAAAAGGGGGGATTCTCGTCGGAATGGAAATCTGATATAGATTTTTCTTTTGAATAAAAAAATGGATAAAAGAAAAAGAAGTAAGAAAAAGAACCTTTATCATACATAAAGATTATACGAATCGTAGAAATGAAATGAAAATGACAAGAAGCAAAACAAAGAATGGCCCGGCTAGGTACTAGCCAGGCTGGGGGAGTAAAAAACTCTTTCGTAGTAAATCAAAGAGGTACTTTTTTTTCTATTGGAAATTTTTGTTCTGAATCATTATTCAAACGGAATTGCTAATAAAATGGGTATATAATTGCAATTGCTTATGAAATTTCTATCTTTCTAAATAGATAGAAAAATTCTTTATTTAGAATAAAAAAGAGAATAAATAAAGAAAGAAAAAGACTTTTATCTATTTTTCATTCATAATTGACATGTGAATTATCTAATTTTTGAATTAGGAATTGGGAGAGATGGCTGAGTGGACTAAAGCGGCAGATTGCTAATCTGTTGTACGAGTTATTCGTACCGAGGGTTCGAATCCCTCTCTCTCCGTTTCTTCGGATCCTTTTTAGTTTCTATCGGGAATTCGTTGGAATTCGAAAAAATCGAGAGTCTCGGCTTTATTTCTCATAGTTAGTTCCATTTTCATAGTTAAATGGATGAAATGTAAAAAAAATCATTAAAAAATAAAGAATAAAGAAAATAAAAAAAAAAAAACAAGAAGAAAGGGGGGTTTTTTAGTCCTCGCGCCCAGGATTACGTCCTGGATCATTAGATAGGAATCCGAAGATGAAGAGAGAAACAAAGAATATCACTACTGTGTAAACGAAGAGTTTGAGAGTAAGCATTACACAATCTCCAAATTATATTGTGGAAAATAAGGGAATAGATTCTCTATTTTTGTCCCAACTATCTTGCACCAAGAAAAGGATTTTAAGAAATTTCTCTGTCCTAAAATTCGACTTCTATCCTTGGTTATCAAAAGGATCTCCCCAATTTAGTATTTTGTTTGAGGCAACCTTATTTAGAATAGCTCGTAAGATCAGAATGAAGAAGACATTAGCTGATCCAGACCCCGCGCGCGGATCTCCATATTCATAATCCAATCCATAGAGAATTTCTATGTATGAATCGAAGGTTCATAATGTATGATTTACCCGATATTAGCAATTGTTTTTCCCCATTTTGTTAGAACACATATTTTTTGTTCGAATCTATCGTGGTGAATATTTTAGTATTCCAATTCCAAATCTCATCGAAAACTTACAGCAGCTTGCCAAACAAGGGCTAAGAGAAAAAAGAACACAGGTATGACTGGCATAACATCCACGATTGGATTGAAAAGGGCATAAGCTTCCGGCAATTTAGCGAAGAAAAAGCTACTCGAATGAAGGGCAGAACTAAGACAGATCAAACTAAAGATATTAAGCATAACAAACATTTCGTTCTTGGATTGGATTAGAGATAATTTCATTTTTTATTGAGTTATTGATATGGGGGAAAAGAAAAAAATCCTTCTTTTTTCTTTTCCCTCCCCCAACCAAAACCCTTCAATTGTAAAATGAAAATCAAGATGGAATTCTATTTTCATACAATATCTTAATGGAATTCTATGCAATGATCAATGAATTTATTTTAATTCTACGTTTCCACGTATCGAATCTTAGCAACAACCAATTCGGTAGATATTTGGGTTGGAATTGACGAACAGACAATAACAATATTATTGTCTATTATTGTCTAATCGACATATAAATGGGGCGTGGCCAAGCGGTAAGGCACCGGGTTTTGGTCCCGTTACTCGGAGGTTCGAATCCTTCCGTCCCAGAGCTGTTCCCTCAGAACAGAAGAAACTTAAAGAACATCCTTTTCTGCGTATCTATCAGTGGTGGATACAATGTCATTTTCTTTTTCCTTTGGGTTTTTAATGATTGTTATATATATATTTATAATCCTCTTCGACGTTGTTTCTCACAAGGGTAGAAATCTAAATGCCGCGTGGATGGAAGCAAAAATCTTTTTTTGTTGGGATGTGGACATAAATTAAATAAAGAAAAGATTTTTTTGAAAAGGAGGGTAGACTATTCATTGTATGCCCGCTCCTTTCACCCGGGTTCTATTCATATTGAGTGAGGTTAGTTAGTTAAAAAATGGGTTGTTCCGTATTTTTAAAGAAAAAATGATTCCCTCACCACATGCTTTTGTTTTGTGGCAAAATGGAAAAGAGAGGGGTTTTCTATCGTTTTGGAAAGTCAATCATTTTTTTTTCCACTCGAGTTTGATGGAATTTGTCATTTATGGAAATGTGGTTTATCAACTTGAAAAACAAAATTTCAACTTGAATTTTTGTTTTTTTGTTTTTCAGTTTCAAGTAAAGCAAAAGAAAAGCTTTAGAAAATGAGCCATTAATGCACTATATTCATTATTTAATACACTATAAACATTGTTTATATGTATTCCTGTTCTTGTATTTCAGTAACGTGGCAATTTCTATTTCGGCGAAAAAGGCCCGTGATTTCCCAAACGTAAATAATGACAATGTCATTAGTATACTCTATTGACAAGTGCTCCTTATATCTGATGTATATATGGAAAGATCATACTCCTACAATTCTGATTTTATCAGACTTGTATTTTTTTCATTTCAATAATTACTAATTAACTTTAATTGAATTGGAAATTCAATTAAAGAATAACGACCTTAATCTTATATTTCACCAATTCTTTTATATTTATCCTTATAAAAATAAAAAACAAACAAATAAGTTCGATTTTCTCCATCTATTTTTCTTTTTTGTGATTAGGTGTAAATAAGCGTTAAGCAACCCCATTTTTATGTCTTTTAACAAAGATTTCATTCCATCTTTTATCATTCAAATAAATGGAATGAAATCTTTGTTAAAGCTTCTCTATATGAATACTTATACTTCTATATCGAAAAAGTATATCGAAAAAGAAATTATGGAGCACCGATTAAATAAATCCAATGACTATTCATGATTTGATTCTATATTGAATCAATTCCACACTGGTTCTAGAATTTCAAATTAGGGGAATGTTATGGTAAAACTTCGTTTGAAACGATGTGGTAGAAAGCAACGTGCGACTTGAAGGACATCATTGGCAGTGGATGCAAGAATCCGCCACTTTCTATATCCTCGAAGATGCTCTTGGCTCGACATAGTTTAGTTTGTTCTAACGATCCCTAATGAGAATTTTAGGGTACATGATGGAGCTCGAGTCCAAATGATTTTTTTAGCAGGAGAGGGGGTCTAGGGTTAGTACCAATCAATAAATTGAACAAACTTCGTAAACATATCTTCGATATAGGATCAAAGGGGTCAATTTCGAATAAGTTTCAAATAAAAAAGGTGAAATCGATCGAAATTAATAAAACTATTTCGATTATAAGTGTATTGCAGAGGAATCAATCATTCCTATGATTCTTCAATAAAAAGAAACAATAAAGGGTATGTTGCTGCTTTTTTGAGAGATTAAGAACCACCGAAGTAATGTCTAAACCCAAGGATCAATGTTCTAAACCCAAGGATCAATGTAAAGATAACAGATATTGAAACAAGGAAACACTCTTTTGCAATTGCCTTACCAGCTGGATTGAACCAAATATTCAAAAAAGTGAGGAAATGGATCCTAGGTAAGACAAACAAAAGATGCTAGAGACGACTCAATAAATGTATAAGCCCTTGAGCTCCTTGAGAATTAACTAATTTGAGTTATGAGTATGAATGATACTTTTTTTAAGAAGGAAGAACAAAAAACGACTTCAATTCTAGTCTAATTGATTATTTCATAAATGCATTTACCGCATATATGCATAAGTTCTCATCATTCTTTCTCGAGCCGTACGAGGAGAAAGCCTCTTATACGTTTCCAGGGGGGGGGGGTTAATCCACATCTATCCCAATGGGCCGTCTATCGAATCGTTGCAATTGATGTTCGATCACGAAGAGAAGGAAGGGATCTTCAGAAAGTGGGTTTTTATGATCCGATCAAGAATCAAACATATTTAAATGTTCCTGCTGTTCTATACTTCCTCGGAAAGGGTGCTCAACCTACAGGAACTGTTCATGATATTTCAAAGAAGGCGGAGATATTTAAAGAACTTCGAGTTAATCAAACAATTCGAGTTAATCAAACAAAAGGGGGGCTCCATATCTAATTTTTGGGAATTGTTTCTCCACTCCTCTACCCCCTTATGGGCTTGTTCTATTCATACTTAATCCTATATAAATTCTAAGATCGTATGTATATTTTATAATTTTAAAAATCTTATTGTATTGATATGAGACGGTAAAGGTGATCAAGTGAATAGATGAAATAACTGGATCTATGAGGTGTAGGTATTACCATGAAGGGGTTTTTACTATTGGATTTCATTTTAACAGGTAAAGAGTCAATCTTACTTATTGTACTTACCTATATTGGAAAAATTCTAGATTTATCCTTCTTTTCCTTAATTTATTCCCCTATCCGTACTTCGTTTCTTATCTATGTAGTGCCAATCCAACAAAAATGGAATTCTTTGAAATTCGTTTTTTCATTAATTGAATAGTTTTATTCATTATTATATTATCCTTATTCATTTTCTTTTTATTTATTATTTTTTTTTCAACATTCAATTCATATTGACAATGGTGTATCGATCAAATATAATTTGATCGTGGAGAAATCGATCGATTTCTCCACGATCAAACACTTCGTTTATTCACTTCACACTTCACTTCACGAAAATGGTGGATTCACAAAACTCACTAGAACAAAAGAAGTCTCTTTTTCGTTTTTAGTTGAATGGAAAAAATTCATGAAAAATTGGATAGGGTCCCGCCCATTTATATACCTTTTTATATTTTTTTTTTTTTTTATTTTATTTTTATTTTCTTATAGTGTTTTATTTTTTTATTTTATAGTGTTAGTAGAGTACCTTTTTCTATGGATCCCTGCACTACAATCCGTTTTTTAGTCTGATCTGTTCGTTTTTGTTTCTTTTTGATTTTCCTGATAGATTCTTAAATGATTTCTTTAGATTTTTCACTATTTACTAGTTTTCGTTTTGGTAGGTAGGTCGGGGATTTCCTTATCATATATTTTTAAAATATATATAAAATATATTATTATATTACGATCGTATTTATACATCCTATTTACTTAACATATACATATATGGGTTGCTAACTCAACGGTAGAGTACTCGGCTTTTAAGTGCGACTATGATCTTTTACACATTTGGATGAAGCAACGTATTTGTACATACTATTAGTAAAGTTTGTAAGACCACGACTGATCCTGAAGGGGATGAATGGAAAAAACAGCATGTCGTTTCAATGGAGAATTCTAAGAATACCCCATTCTTAATCCTCACTAGACCGGATCATTACAAAATCTTGTTTTGATTCTTGGAAAGGGATCAAATCAATTCATCATTGGGTTGAGTCAATAAATGGATAGAGCTCTAAAGCTCCAATTATAGGGAAACCCGAAGTAACGAGCTTTTTCTCTTAATTCGAATAATTGCCCGGTCTAATTAGAGGTTAAAAATATATTAGTGTCTGATGCGGAAAAGGGGGGGGTTCTCCTGCGAGTGAATCATCGATTCCCTTTTTTTGAATCCTAATTATTCATTATTCTCTCATTTTTTAGATTCTTATGGGAAAAGCAATGTGTAGAAGAAACGGTATACTGAGAAAAAAATAAATTCCAAAATCAAAAGAGCGATAGGATTGCAAAAATAAAGGATTTCTAACCACTTCCTGTAAGTGGAACGAAAGGTGGGATAGAAGAAAAGGGAAGATCCGTGGATTGGCTACTTATCTTCGAGGTATTCCTTTCTTATTGGATACCCCGTTTTGACCGTATCGCACTATGTATCATTTGTTAATCTAAGAAACCTTCCACACTTTTTGGTCATTTCAAATGGAAAAATTAAAAGGATATTTAGAAACATTTAGATCTGAGCAAAAGCACTTCCTGTATCCACTTCTTTTTCAGGAATATATCTACGCACTCGGCCATGATCATGGTTTAAATAGACCGATTCCTTACGAATCCATAGAAAATTTAGGTTATGGCGATAAATCTAGTTCACTAATTGTGAAACGTTTAATTATTCGAATGCATAAACAGAATCATTTTCTTATTTCTTGTAATGAAAATGATTTTCAACAAAATCAATTGTTGGGGCGAAAAAACAATTTGCATTCGAAAATGATATCGGAGGCTTTTTCAATTATTGTGGAAATTCCATTCTCCTTCCAATTAGTGTCTTGCCTAGAAAAAAAAAGAGAAATAGCAAAATCTCATAATTTACGATCTATCCACTCAATATTTTCCTTTTTTGAGGACAATATATTCTATTTATATCATATATCGGATGTATTAATACCCTACCCTATCCATCCAGAAATTTTAGTTCAAACCCTTCGTTACTGGATACAAGACGTCCCCTCTTTGCATTTATTGCGAATCTTTTTATACGAGTATTGTCATTCGGGCAGTCTCATTAGCAAAAAAAAATTCTTTTCTTTTTCAAAAAAAGAAAATGAAAGATTATCCTTATTCATATATAATTCTCATGTATATGAATGGGAATCCGTATTCCTTTTTATCCGTAAACAATCTTCTCATTTACGATCAATATCCTGGGAAGCCCTTCTTGAACGAGTCCATTTCTATGGGAAAATAGAACATCTTGTAGTAGTGCTTTGTAATGATTTTCAGAAGGCTTTGTGGTTGTTCAAAGATTCTTTCATGCATTATGTTAGATATCGGGAAAAATCCCTTTTGATTTCAAAGGGAACTGATCTTTTGATGAAAAAATGGAAATATCACTTTATCTATTTATGGCAATGTAATTTTCACTTGTGGTCTCAACTGCACAGGATCCATATAAACCAATTAGATAATCGTTCCTTCCATTTTTTGGGCTATGTTTCAAATGTAC